AATGAAGTGCCTGATAAAAAGGGTTATCGTGATAGGATAAATCATGTAATTATTGTTACCTTCATTAATTTCTACATTTAATAGAGTCAAACTATCCCCCAGAATATCAAAAATTCTTGTGCACCATACACCAAAATGTATTTTTTTAGAAAAGTAAGCTAATTAAAGCTAATGGGTTCATACCCCATTTATAGAGGAAGGCCTCTCTTCTCTAATGTCCAATAATTCAACCAAAATTCTTTTTATAACAACCTTAATTAGAGGAATTTTTATTACAATTTCCTCTAATTCTTGATTAGGAGCATGAATAGGATTAGAAATCAACCTGCTATCCTTCATCCCGATTATATCAAGAAATGAAAATATTTTTACAACCGAAGCTTCTTTAAAATATTTTCTAATTCAAGCCCTAGCTTCATCAGTATTATTGTTTTTAATTATTTCTAAAACAATAATAGAAGATATGTTTTCCTTAATAAATTCCCAACTATCTAGTATAATTATAAGAACACCTCTTTTACTCAAGGGTGGGGCTGCACCATTTCATTGGTGATTCCCGAGTGTAATAGAAGGATTAAATTGAGGAAATTGTTTGATTTTAATAACCTTACAAAAAATTGCACCTTTAATTTTAATTTCATATTTGATTAAAATATCAGTATTTTATTCTACAATCATTATTTTATCTATCATGATTGGCTCAATTGGTGGGTTTAACCAAATTTCAATTCGTAAAATTCTAACTTATTCGTCAATCAACCATATAGGATGAATATTATCTGCTATACTTTTAGGAGAAAACATATGATTAATGTATTTTTCAATTTACTCGTTTTTAACTTTAACTATTATTTCAATTATTTCACCTTTTCAAATCTCATTTATTAATCAAACATTTTTATTTAATAACGACAATCCAACAATAAAATTCTTACTATTTACATCTTTACTTTCGTTAGGTGGTTTACCACCATTCCTAGGATTCCTTCCTAAGTGATTTATTATCCAATCAATAGTGAATAATGGAATATCTTTTATTATCACAATCATAGTTGTGTTATCATTAGTTACGCTCTATTACTACTTACGTATTTCTTATTCTTCATTTATAATTTTACATTCTGAACCATCGTGAAATATTCAAATTCATAAAAACAAAATTACATTAACAACATTAATTTTTTCATCTCTATCAATATTAGGATTGATTTTATGTTCGGCCATAATTATTATTTATTAAGGCTTTAAGTTAATCAAAACTAATATCCTTCAAAGTTATAAATAAAGATTATTTCTTTAAGCCTTAGTAGTATTACTACTCCTACAGAATTGCATTCTATTATCATTTTATGAATATAAAGCTTAGTAGAAGAGTTAATTAACCCTTTAATAGATTTACAATCTATCACCTATTTACTCAGCCATTCTACTAACTTGAAACGATGAATATTTTCAACAAATCATAAAGATATTGGAACTCTCTATTTTATTTTTGGAGCTTGATCTGGAATAGTAGGGACATCCTTAAGAATATTAATTCGAGCTGAATTAAATCAACCCGGCTCATTAATTGGAGATGATCAAATTTATAATGTTATTGTAACAGCACATGCCTTTGTAATAATTTTCTTTATAGTTATACCAATTTTAATTGGAGGATTCGGAAATTGGTTAGTACCTTTAATATTAGGAGCTCCTGATATAGCATTTCCTCGAATAAATAATATAAGTTTTTGGCTTCTACCCCCATCTCTTTCTCTCTTACTAGCTAGTAGTTTAGTCGAAAGAGGGGCTGGGACTGGTTGAACCGTATACCCACCGTTAGCAAGAGGTATTGCCCATGCTGGAGCTTCAGTAGATTTAGCTATTTTTTCCCTTCACCTTGCTGGAGTATCTTCAATTTTAGGTGCTGTAAATTTTATTTCAACAATTATTAATATAAAACCAATTAATATAAGACCTGAGCGAATTCCCTTATTTGTATGATCAGTAGGAATTACTGCATTATTACTATTACTATCATTACCTGTCCTTGCGGGTGCAATTACAATACTATTAACAGATCGAAACTTAAATACATCATTCTTTGATCCTGCAGGTGGTGGAGATCCAATTTTATATCAACATTTATTTTGATTTTTTGGACACCCAGAAGTTTACATTTTAATTTTACCAGGATTTGGTATAATTTCCCACATTATTTGTCATGAAAGAGGAAAAAAAGAAGCGTTCGGAAATCTAGGAATAATCTTTGCTATGTTAGCAATTGGATTATTAGGGTTTGTTGTTTGAGCTCACCATATATTTACTGTAGGAATAGATGTTGATACCCGTGCTTACTTTACTTCAGCTACTATAATTATTGCTGTACCAACAGGTATTAAAATTTTCAGATGGTTAGCTACTATATATGGATCTCAATTAACTTATAGAGCCCCTTGTTTATGAGCTCTAGGATTTGTTTTTTTATTTACCGTAGGTGGTTTAACAGGGGTAGTTCTCGCTAATTCATCAATTGATATTGTTCTCCATGATACATACTATGTAGTTGCTCATTTTCATTATGTTTTATCTATAGGAGCGGTATTTGCAATCATAGCTGGTTTTATTCAATGATATCCTTTATTTACTGGTTTATCATTAAATCCAAAGTGATTAAAAATTCAATTTTCAATTATATTTTTTGGGGTAAATTTAACATTTTTCCCTCAACACTTCCTAGGATTAGCCGGAATACCTCGCCGATACTCTGATTACCCAGATGCTTATGCAGCTTGAAATGTTATTTCATCAATTGGATCAATAATTTCATTTGTAGCTGTATTAATATTTATTTTTATTATATGAGAAAGAATAACTACTAATCGACAAGTATTATTCCCTACTCAAACAAGAAATTCTATTGAATGATTTCAAAATATCCCACCAGCTGAACATAGTTACGCTGAATTACCAACTATTTCATATTAGATTCTAATATGGCAGATAAGTGCAGTGGATTTAAGCTTCACATATAAAGTTTATTAACTTTTATTAGAAAATGACAACATGAGCTCAAATTCATCTCCAAGATAGAGCATCTCCAATTATAGAACAACTAATTTATTTCCATGATCATGCTCTAATAATTATTTTAATAATTCTAACAGTTGTAACTTACATAATAATTTTATTAATTATAAATAAACTTATTAATCGATTTATATTAGAAGGACAAATAATTGAAGTTGCATGAACAATTGCTCCAGCAATCATTTTAGTTTTCATTGCTTTACCATCACTACGATTACTTTACCTAATAGATGAAATTAACAACCCTGCAGTAACATTAAAAACAATTGGTCATCAATGATATTGAAGTTATGAATATTCTGATTTTTTAAAAGTAGAATTTGATTCTTATATAATTCCACAAAATGAATTAATAAGTGAAGATTTTCGTTTATTAGATGTAGATAACCGGGCTGCACTACCAATAAATACTTTCATTCGAATTATTATTACTGCAGCAGATGTTCTTCATTCATGAACAGTTCCTAGATTAGGAGTTAAAGCAGATGCTACTCCAGGTCGTCTTAACCAAACCAGATTTTTAATTAATCGACCTGGATTATTTTATGGACAGTGTTCAGAAATTTGTGGAGCTAACCATAGATTTATACCTATTGTAATTGAAAGAATTTCAATCAATAAATTTATTGATTGAATTTCAAGAATTAGTGAATACCTCAGATGGCTGAAAGCAAGTGGTGGTCTCTTAAACCACATAATAGTAAATTAGCGCTTACTTCTGGTGGCGAAAGTTTAGTTAAATAATAACATTAGAATGTCAAACTAAAATTATCAAATCTGATAACTTTCTATTCCACAAATAATACCTTTAAGTTGATTAACACTATATTTATTTTTTTCATCCATATTATTAATTTTTACATTCATAAATTATTATTCATATATTCCACAACCCTCTTCTACTTCTAAAAAAAATATTAATATTAAAATTTTAAACTGAAAATGATAACTAATCTTTTCTCAGTTTTTGATCCTTCAACAACCTTCAATAATATATCCTTAAATTGAATTAGTACTTCTATTGGATTATTATTAATCCCAACTAGATTTTGATTAATTCCATCTCGGCATTTTATATTATGAAATAAAATATTATTAAATCTCCACAAGGAATTTAAAACTTTAATTGGATATAAATCAATTAATAAAGGAAGAACTTTTATTTTTATTTCCTTATTTTCAATCATTATATTTAATAATTTCCTAGGGTTATTTCCTTATATTTTTACAAGTACAAGTCATATAACTATGACTCTTTCTTTAGCTCTACCTTTGTGATTAAGTTTTATAATTTTTGGTTGAATTAATAATACACAACATATATTTGCCCATTTAGTTCCACAGGGAACCCCAGCAGTATTAATACCATTTATAGTATGTATTGAAACAATTAGAAATATTATTCGACCAGGAACCCTAGCAGTTCGGTTAGCTGCAAATATAATTGCAGGTCATCTCCTTTTAACTTTATTAGGTAATACGGGTCCTAATTTAAGAGTATCATTATTAACAGTTCTAGTAAGTACACAAATTGCTTTATTAGTACTAGAATCAGCTGTAGCTATTATTCAATCATATGTATTTGCTGTTTTAAGTACATTATATTCTAGAGAAGTAAATTAATGACAAGTCATGCAAACCATCCATTCCATTTAGTAGATCAAAGACCTTGACCCCTAACAGGTGCTATTGGTGCAATGATTATAATAACAGGATTAATCAAATGATTCCATCAATTTAATAATGAATTAATATTTGTAGGGATATTAATCTTAATTTTAACTATAATTCAATGATGACGAGATATTGTTCGAGAAGGTACTTATCAAGGTCTACATACCAAATTTGTAACAAAAGGTTTACGATGAGGTATAATTCTATTTATTATTTCTGAAGTATTTTTTTTTATTTCATTCTTCTGAGCTTTTTTCCACAGAAGATTATCCCCGACAATTGAGTTAGGATCACTTTGGCCTCCTATAGGAATTTTACCTTTTAATCCTTTACAAATCCCGTTATTAAATACTGCTATCCTTTTAGCTTCGGGTGTTACTGTAACTTGAGCCCACCATGGATTATTAGAAGACAATTATAATCAAAGTCTCCAAGGATTATTTTTCACCGTAGTATTAGGAATTTATTTTACAGTATTACAAGCTTATGAGTATGTAGAAGCACCTTTCACTATTGCCGACTCAGTATATGGATCATCTTTTTTTATAGCAACCGGCTTCCATGGATTACATGTAATTATTGGAACTACATTTTTATTAACCTGCCTTCTACGACATTTATTCCTTCACTTCTCATCAGGACATCATTTTGGATTTGAAGCAGCTGCTTGATACTGACACTTTGTAGATGTCGTATGATTATTTTTATATGTATCAATTTATTGATGAGGTAGATAATTATTTATCTAATATAACTAGTATATTTGACTTCCAATCAAAAAGTTTGTTCTTAACAAGATAAATAATATATTTATTATTAATTATAACAATTTTAATTATAATTTTATCAATAATTATTATATTATTAGCTACTTTATTATCTAAAAAAACAATTGAAGATCGAGAAAAATCTTCACCTTTTGAATGTGGTTTTGACCCAAAAAGATCAGCTCGATTACCCTTCTCCTTACGGTTTTTTTTAATTGCCGTAATTTTTCTAATCTTTGATGTTGAAATTGCTTTATTACTACCAATAACAATTATTATAAATATATCAAATATTAATTCATGAATTATCATCAGATCAATTTTTCTATCAATTTTACTAATTGGATTATATCATGAATGAAATCAAGGTTCACTTGAATGAGCATCATAGGGTAGTAGTTAAATATAACATTTGGGTTGCATTCAAAAAGTATTGATTATTCAATCTACCTTGAATAAGAAGCAAGTTGCAATTAGTTTCGACCTAATAATATGGTATTAAATTACCCTTATTTATTAACTGAAACCAAAGAGAGGTATATTACTGTTAATAATAAAATTGAATTATAACATTCCAGTTAAGGAAATATGTAGACCAAGTAAAAGCTGCTAACTTATTACTTTAGCGGTTAAATTCCGTTTATATTTCTAATTTATGTAGTTTAAAAAAAACATTACATTTTCACTGTAAAGATAAAATTATTTTTCATAAATATACTTAAAGATTATAATAATCTCCTTAGTAGCTTCAATACTATGCTCTAATTCTTAAGCTATTTAAGTAATTCTTAAAACATAAATAAGTAATTAAATATAAAGTATAAATATAATTACAACAATTCATATAACAAAAAACAACATAAATATTTTTAAGTTATTATATTGTCATCACTGATTAATTCCACTTAACTTTATAAATATATAAAATAAACCTTGACCTCCAAAGTATTCATTTCAACCACCGTCAAAAGATTTTAATGAATTATAACCAATAATTAAAGGATAATATGATACCCCATATGTAAAAATATAAGGCATATACCATATAGAACCAAGAAATCTTCTAAACAAGTTTAATTTTATTGACAATAAACCACTACCAACATTGCACTTTGATAATTCATAACCAAATCATCCCCCAATTAAACTAACAATAATAACTAATAATTTTAACAATAATGGTAAGACAATTACTGAAGGTGAAGGAAAAATAATTCAACTTAAAATTGTCCCCCCTAAAATTACCATAATTAATAATCCAATTATACCTTTTAATATATATTTATTTTCTTCCCCTATATGATAAAAAGAACTTAAATTAAAATCCCCACATAATGTATAATAAAATAATCGAAGAGAATAACAAACTGTCAATCCAGTAGAAAAATAAAATAAAAAAAAACCAAAAATATTAACATATTCTAATGAAACAATTTCTAAAATTAAATCCTTAGAATAAAAACCCGCTAAAAAAGGTATACCACACAAAGCAAAATTAGACACTATTAAACAAGAGGAAGTTAATGGTATTTGAAAAGATAAATTTCCTATAAAACGAATATCTTGAGAATCCTTTATAGAGTGAATTACCACACCAGCACACATAAATAATAAAGCCTTAAATAATGCATGAGTTAATAAATGAAAAAATGCCAATTTAGCAAATCCTATAGCCAAAATTCTCATTATTAAACCAAGTTGACTTAATGTAGATAATGCAATGATTTTTTTTAAATCATATTCAAAATTAGCCCCCAATCCCGCTATAAATATTGTCAAACCAGCAATTAATAATAAAAAAATATTTAATCAACTATTAAAAGATCTTCTAAACCGAATTAATAAATATACCCCAGCAGTTACTAGTGTTGATGAATGAACTAACGCAGAAACAGGAGTTGGCGCAGCTATAGCAGCTGGTAATCAGGAAGAAAATGGAATTTGAGCTCTTTTTGTTATAGCAGCTAATACCACTAAAAAGGTAATAATTTCCATTTCAAAACTATATTTTATACAATCTAAATAATAAATATAATTTCATCTTCCAAAATTTAATATTCATGCAATAACCATTAATAATGCCACATCACCTACCCGATTAGAAAGAGCTGTTAACATACCCGCATTATATGATTTCACATTTTGATAATAAATTACTAAACAATAAGATACTAAACGTAAGCCATCCCAGCCTAATAAAATTCTAATTATATTAGGACTAATAATTAAAAATATTATTGATATAACAAACAATAAAACTAAGAAAATAAAACGATTAATATTATAATCACCATGTATATAGTCTTCTCTATAAAAAATAACTAATGAAGAAATAAAAAAAACAAAACCTATAAATAATAAAGATATTCAATCAAATAAAAAAGTTATTGTAATACTACTAGAATTTAATATAATAACTTCCCATTCAATAAAATAAATTAAATCATTTATAATAAAATAAAATCCTAAAAATACTATCAAAATTCTAGTTATTAATAAAAAAATAAAACTAATATAACAAATAGATATATATTTCACGACCTAAGATAGATAACTATTTCACTGACACCACAAATCAATATTTTATATAAACTACTTAAGTTATATTCAAAGCATAATAATATCTCTCTTCAAAATTATAAAATTTAAAGGAAATCAATGTAAAAATAATAATAAAAATTCACGAGTATAACCTAATGAACATGAATAAATACCAGAATAAATTACCCCATGTTGACTGTAAGAAAATAAATACAATGTATAAGCAGCTCTAAAAAAAGATAATAAAATTAATATTACCATTGATAATCATGATCAACTTACTAATCTATTCAAAAGACTAATTTCACCTAATAAATTTAAAGAAGGAGGTGCAGCTATATTACATGAACTTAATAAAAATCATCATATAGCTAAGCTAGGTATGAAATTTATTAAACCTTTATTAATTAATAATCTTCGACTTCCTAATCGTTCATATCTAATATTAGCTAAACAAAATAAACCTGAAGAACATAATCCATGAGCAATTATTAAAGTGTATGAACCACAAAATCCCCAATAAAACAAAGTTATTATTCCCCCAATTACAATTCCCATATGAGCTACTGATGAATATGCAATAAGAGCCTTTAAATCAGTTTGCCGTATACAAATTAATCTAACTAATACCCCACCAACTAATCTGATAGAAATTCATATATAATTTATTTTAGAACCAATTAATATAAGAATTGTATAAACCCGTAATAATCCATAACCCCCTAATTTCAATAATACTCCAGCAAGAATTATTGAACCAGAAACAGGGGCTTCAACATGAGCTTTAGGTAATCATAAATGAACTATAAATATAGGCATTTTTACCAAAAAAGCAATAATTATTCCTAAGTAAATTAAGATATTACAATCAAGTATTATATTAAATAAATTAAAATTAACTGAACCACAATATTCATATATGTATATAATACACACTAATATAGGAAGAGAAGCTAATAATGTATAAAATAATAAATAAATTCCTGCTTGCAATCGTTCAGGTTGATATCCTCAACCTAAAATTAAAAACAAGGTTGGAATTAATCTACTTTCAAAAAATAAATAAAAAGAAAATAATCTTATTCTTCTAAATGTACAAAATAACATGATTAGCAAAAATATAATTATAAATAAAAAAAAAGAAGAAAAATATTTATGACGTAAAACCGATTCTCTAGCCATAATTATTAATACACAAATTCAAAATCTTAACAAAATTAAACCATAAGAAATATAATCACAACCAAATATATAGCTAATACCCCCCCAACAAAAGAAATAAGAAAATATAAATATAAATATAAATAATAACAAAAAAATTAAGGATTGAAATACCCATCAAAAATTAATTATAAAACATAAAGGGATTATAAAAATCATAAAAAATAAAAATTTTAACATTGAAGTATTCTATAAGTATTAAAATAATCATTTCCATATCTTCGAATTATTGAAACCAAAATTGATAATCCTAATGCACCTTCACATACGGAAAAAGTAAGAAATACTATTCTAAAAAAAAGTTCAAAATTAAAAGAATTCAAATAATTATATAAAATAATATATAATATTAAAACAATAAATTCTAAGCTCAATAAAGTAACTAACAAATGCTTACGATTAGAGGAAAAAACTCAAATTCCACAAAAAAAACAAATAAAAATATAAATTATCATTAGTTTTAATAATTTAAGTAAAATATTGGTCTTGTAAATCAAAAATAAGGTTTTACCTTTTAAAACTTCAAAGGAAGAATTTATTTCCATCATTAATCTCCAAAATTAATATTTTATCTTAAACTATCCTCTGATATATTAACTACCCTCGTAACAATAAGAACAATTTTAAGAATTGTATTTACTCAAATAAATCACCCACTTGCAATAGGATTAGTCTTATTAAGCCAAACAGTAATAATTTCATTAATTAGAGGAATATTATCCCAAAGATTTTGATTTTCTTATATTTTATTCTTAATTTTTTTAGGAGGTATATTAATTCTATTTATTTATGTTACAAGACTTGCATCAAACGAAATATTTTTTTTATCAACGAAAGTAATTATTTTTAGAATAACAATAATATTTATATTAATTATTTTATTCTCAATAAATAAATTATCAACCACACAAAATCAAGAAATAATTAATTTTTTAATATTAAAAAATCCTTTAATTAATTCATTAACAAAATTATATAATCAACCAACAGGTGCAATTACTATTTTATTAGCATCTTATTTATTCCTAACCTTAATCGCAGTAGTAAAAATTACTAATATCTTCATAGGTCCTTTACGGCAAATAAATTAATGAATAAACCTTTACGAGTTAGACACCCTTTATTAAAAATTGCTAACAACGCATTAATTGATTTACCTTCACCTTCAAATATTAGTACCTGATGAAATTTCGGTTCATTATTAGGTTTATGTTTAGTAATTCAAATTGCTACTGGAATTTTCCTAGCTATACACTATTGTCCTAATATTGAATTAGCTTTTAATAGAGTTAATCATATTTGCCGAGATGTAAATTATGGTTGATTATTACGAACTTTACATGCTAATGGTGCCTCTATATTTTTCATTTGTATTTATATACATATTGGCCGGGGGATATATTATGGATCTTATAAATTAATTTATACTTGATCAGTAGGTGTTTTAATTCTATTTTTAACAATAGCTGCAGCTTTTATAGGATATGTATTACCTTGAGGTCAAATATCATTTTGAGGGGCCACAGTTATTACTAATTTATTATCTGCCATCCCTTATATAGGAATTGATTTAGTTCAGTGAGTTTGGGGAGGTTTTGCTGTTGACAATGCCACATTAAATCGATTTTTCACATTTCATTTTCTCCTACCATTTATTATTGCAGCAATAGTATTAATTCACTTACTATTCCTCCATCAAACAGGGTCAAATAATCCTTTGGGATTAAATAGAAATATTGATAAAATCCCATTCCATCCTTATTTTTCAATCAAGGATACATTTGGTTTCATTATTTTAATTATATTTTTAACAATTTTAACACTTAAAGAACCTTATATTCTAGGTGACCCCGATAATTTTACTCCCGCTAACCCTCTTGTAACACCTGTCCATATTCAACCAGAATGATATTTCTTATTTGCTTATGCTATTCTCCGATCAATCCCTAATAAATTAGGAGGAGTTATTGCTTTAGTTATATCAATCGCAATTTTATTTATTTTACCATTATATATTTCCAATTTTCGAGGAATACAATTTTATCCTATTAACCAAATTTTATTTTGAATTATAGTTAATATCGTAATCCTATTAACATGAATTGGATCCCGACCTGTAGAAGAGCCCTATATTATTACAGGCCAACTTTTAACTATTTTATATTTTTCATATTACATTTTATACCCGACAACAACTAAAATTTGAGATAATTTAATTAAGTAAAGTTAAATACTTTATGAAAGTATTATGTTTTGAAAGCATAATAAAGAGGTTTAAGTCCTCTATTAACTTTAATTACTCAATAATATCCACTAAATATAGAAAGACAAAAAACTAATTTTTAAACCTAAGAAAAATAATAAATAATTTAAAGATATAGGTAAAAAACTCTTTCAAGCTAAATATATTAATTTATCATAACGGAATCGAGGTAACGTCCCCCGAACCCAAATAAATAAGAATGATATCAAGCTTAATTTAATATAAAAAAATAAAGAATTAGTATCCCCACGTAAAAAAAGAATACAAAATAATATACTCATAAATAAAATTCTAGCATATTCAGCCAAAAAAATTAATGCAAAACCACCACTTCTATACTCAACATTGAAACCTGATACTAATTCAGATTCCCCTTCAGCAAAATCAAAAGGTGTCCGGTTAGTTTCTGCCAAACATGATGTAAACCAGACTAAAGCTAAAGGAAATGTAATAAAAATAAACCAAATATAAAATTGAAATGAATAAAAAAGAAATAAGTTATAACTTCCAACCAAAAAAACAAATGAGATTAAAATCAATGCTAAACTTACTTCATAAGAAATTGTTTGAGCTACAGCTCGTAAACCACCTAATAATGAATAATTAGAGTTTGATGATCAACCTGCAATTATTACAGTATAAACACCTAATCTTGTACAAGATAAAAAAAATAATAAACCTAATTCAAAAGAATATAAACCATAAAAATAAGGTATAATTATTCAAGTTAAAAGTGCCAAAAATAATCTAAAAACAGGAGCAAAATAATAAGACAAAAAATTTGATATTAAAGGAAAAGTCTGTTCTTTAGTAAATAATTTAATAGCATCACTAAAAGGTTGTAAAATCCCAATAAAACCTACTTTATTAGGCCCTTTACGAATATGAATATAACCTAAAACCCTTCGTTCTAATAATGTTAAAAAAGCAACCCCCACTATTACACAAATTAATAAAATAAATCTAATAATAATTAATATTAATAATTCTATTAACAATACTATTTATAGAACATCCTCTATATTTATAGATTCTAAATCCACTGCACTTATCTGCCAAAATAGTTATTAATAGTAATCATTATAGAAATTAAATTATTTATAATACTTGGTCCTTTCGTACTAAAATATTAAATTCTATTATAGATAGAAACCAACCTGGCTCACGCCGGTTTGAACTCAGATCATGTAAGATTTTAAAGGTCGAACAGACCTAACACATTAAACTTCTACACCTAATGTTTATCTTAATCCAACATCGAGGTCGCAACCCCTTTTATTGATAAGAACTCTCAAAAAAGATTACGCTGTTATCCCTAAGGTAATTTAGTCTTATAATCATTATTAATGGATCAAAAATCTATAAATTAATATTTATCAATAAAAAGAGTTATTTATATCTTCCCGTCACCCCAACAAAAAATTATAATAAATATTGCAAAATAAAACTAATCTAAAAATCATAATATTAAACTCTATAGGGTCTTATCGTCCCATAATAATATTTAAGCTTTTTTACTTAATAATTAAATTCTAATAAAAATAACAAGACAGCTAATATTTCGTCCAACCATTCATTCCAGCCTCTAATTAAGAAACTAATGATTATGCTACCTTTGCACGGTCAGGTTACCGCGGCCCTTCAAATTAACCAGTGGGCAGGTCATACTTTATATATAAACAAAAAGAGATGTTTTTGTTAAACAGGCGAAAATAAAATTTGCCTAATTCCTAATAATTTATTATCAAAAATAAATCACTTTATTAATAATTTATACTAATTTTATCATTATAACAATTAATTAATTATTAATTAAATATTTTTAATAAAAAAATAAAAATTAATATAAATACAAATATAAGTAAGTAAAATTTCAACACACTTATATAGAAATAACCACCTTTAAATTCACTAGACTTACCTAAAAATAAAATTTATTAATTTATACTTCAAAGCTTATCCCCCAAAATATTGAAAACTATTAAATATTAATATATTTATACATTTTATTAATATAATAAATAATTACTAAATTAAACTTATTTCTTAAAAAACCAGATACCCTTAAGAACGAATAACATTTCACCCCTAAAAAATTATTATTAATAATAATTAAACATTAACTAACATAAATAAATTAACTCTCTAAGACCGGGAACAATAAATAAATATTAAATATTTAATAAACCCTGATACACAAGGTACAACAAATAAAATAAACTTTAAAAAATTTTATATATTTAATTCCATATCCCCTCAAAGTACTAATAAACTATAACAAAAATAATTAGATCTTAAATAAATACAATAACTACAAATAATTTTTTTAAAAATTAATTAATTCATAAAAGTAAAAATAACTATATCAGATTATATTGATTTGCACAATATATTATTTCAATGTAAGTGAAACACTTAACTATTAAGATTAATCCGATCATTCTAGTTACACCTTCCGGTACAACTACTGTGTTACGACTTTTCTCGCCTTGAAATAACGAGAGCGACGGGCGATGTGTACATATTTTAGAGCTATAATCATATTAATAATCTTTATAATATTACTATTAAATCCACCTTCATGTAATTATTTCAAACAACAATCCGTATACTTAATTAATATTGTAATCCATCTCCCACTTAAATATAAACTGCACCTTGACCTGAAAACTTATCTTACAAATATTGAAAAAATTAATCCTTATAGAATTAGCTCTAAACGGCGATATACATATTATTATAAATTAAGTAAGGTCCAACGTGGATCATCGATCACAGGACAGATTCCTCTAAATAGACTAAAATACCGCCAAATTCTTTAAGTTTCAAGATCTTAACTAATACTACTCAAGTTCAAATAATTTACATCTAAAATAATAGGGTATCTAATCCTAGTTTAAGTTTCTAGATTTCACAGCTTCATTCAATTTTAATGAACCTAGATAAAAATTTAAATATTTTACCCATAAATAATCAATATATATTCAATAAATAAACAAATTAACTACTTTAACTAATAATATTTACTTATATCCCATGTATAACCGCGATTGCTGGCACATGATTAATCAATACTATAAACAATTACTAATTCAAGGTCACCCAAATTAATAATATCTTATACTGCCATAATTATTTATATACACATTCAGAATAAAATAATTTACGAAAAACCTTACATATATAATAATGTTGAAGTAAATTCATAAGCAAGAATAAAACTTTTCAAATCTAACAATCAAAAGAACATTTCAAGTGTTAGCAAAACTGTTTTTTACTAATAAATAAAAAAAATAGAGTATAAATTCCTCCCCAAATCCAATAAGCAACCAACTCTTAACCTTCCTAAATTCTTACTTTTTCAACCTTTTTTCAGATCTAACAATCAAAAGAACATTTCAAGTGTTAGCAAAACTGTTTTTTACTAATAAATCAAAAAAATAGAGTATAAATTCCTCCCCAAATCCAATAAGCAACCAACTCTTAACCTTCCTAAATTCTTACTTTTTCAACCTTTTTTCAGATCTAACAATCAAAAGAACATTTCAAGTGTTAGCAAAACTGTTTTTTACTAATAAATCAAAAAAATAGAGTATAAATTCCTCCCCAAATCCAATAAGCAACCAACTCTTAACCTTCCTAAATTCTTACTTTTTCAACCTTTTTTCAGATCTAACAATCAAAAGAACATTTCAAGTGTTAGCAAAACTGTTTTTTACTAATAAATCAAAAAAATAGAGTATAAATTCCTCCCCAAATCCAATAAGCAACCAACTCTTAACCTTCCTAAATTCTTACTTTTTCAACCTTTTTTCAGATCTAACAATCAGAAGAACATTTCAAGTGTTAGCAAAACTGTTTTTTACTAATAAATCAAAAAAATAGAGTATAAATTCCTCCCCAAATCCAATAAGCAACCAACTCTTAACCTTCCTAAATTCTTACTTTTTCAACCTTTTTTCAGAAAAAAGAGTTTCTCATAAATTAGCGTATAATATTTCTTAAATAATATTTCTATATATAGTATGGGCTACATAGTTATTTAGAACATGGTAGTTATCGATTTTTAAAGAGAGAATAAAAAACCAAAACGGTCAATACACTTGTCGTTCCATGATCTTGAAAATAAATATTATCTAAAGCGTGTAAGCAAAAACCCTAAAGTTAATAATTATGCCCTGGAAATTGTAGGGAGCCAACAAACAATTTCAATTATAGAAAAATATGCTCTCAATGGGCATATGCCTCCCCTCTTCCGCGTTATGGCGCATTTTTTAACGATACCCTAAAGTGAGACATCTGCTTCAGCTTATTATCTTATTAACCGTTAATACATCTTTCCCTTCAAATTCATATTTCCTTATTATAATTAAGTATTGGGCGTTCAGTTTCAATCAGTAATTTTAAAGAAATAAGGAGAGTTCATCATTCTACCTATAGACTCATTTTTTTTTAATTTATTAAATGAGGCTATAGGTAGAATGATGAACTCTCCTTATATCTTTAAAATTACTGATTGAAACTTAACTAATTTTTAATATAATTGTTTAAATAGTATAAAATAATTGTTAAATATGTATTGTATTTAAATATTAATATATATATATATAAATAATTTATTGATATTTATTTAAGATTCAATACATATAATTAAATATTTTATATATAAATTCCCTAACTCTCTCCAGACAAATATGTTTTTGTATTTTATATGTTTCGAGCGTATTTAAATAGGTATTTATTAATGTTTAAATTTCTATCAAATAAGTAGGTAGCTATATTTGAATCTTTCATATATATATATAATATATTTATTGTACTTTGGAAAAACCCTTTTTTTTACTTTTTAAGACCCACTAATTATCAATATAATAATAAATCAAGAAGTCATTCTTATCAAACTTTTTTTTTATAAAATAAAAATGAAAAAAA